AGTACTAATGTACTGTCTAATCACTGATTCTTTAATTATATAGTATATAGTTGATTGGGGAATTGGTAGTTGTTGAAAGGATGTTAGATGCTTTGTATACACACTCGCGAGAATTTATGTGTGCTTAGATATTCAATATTCAATCAATATTGGATGAATAATTGGCTTCGTTCAGAATCTCTTTTTGACTCTGTGCCATTGATTCCATTATTATTAGTAATCAATAATGAAAGAGTTTCTTCATATTCGGGGGCATAATTCACATGGATATAGTAAGTCTTGCTTGGGCTGCTTTAATGGTAGTCTTTACATTTTCCCTTTCACTTGTAGTATGGGGAAGAAGTGGACTCTAGGGTAATTACTAATTGAGTTGAGTAATCAAACTGTATTAATAGTTTCATAATCCTTCTACAAAGCGTTTTTCAAATATCTTCATTTTTTAATTCTACTGGAATCCAGTTTAAAGTAAAAAGTAATGTAATAGATGACGAATAATCTTTCAATCAAACAAATATTTAAATTAAATGATTCCCATCTTCGTATTTTGAAACGGAATACGCATTATATACAATACAATTTTTTACAACCAAATTCGAAATAGAGTATTTAGATGAACTAGCTCTTAACAGAATTATATATATTACAATGAGGAGCAACCGACCCCTTTTTATTTGTTTCTCGCTTTACTGTTCAAAGAGGAAGTCTGTTATTATGTAGATACGTACTTTACCTTATATCTTTCTTTATATCGAGGGAAACGCCAATAGAGTGTTTGTTTGTCCAACGAAGTACTACGCATACTAAGATCTTGCGTTGGGCGATTCACATATTACGCATTTTCCTTTTTTTAGACTCAATATTATTTCTGTTTTCTCGACTCACTTACACAGCTCACGCGTTCGAAATAGATGGTATCTACTGCTCTTTTTTTGTACAAGAAAAATTTTCCATGAAATTGTTTGAATCATCTGTCAACGGATAAATAAATTATTCTTTGTCGGAATGCTAAAAAAATGACTAGGTTTCTTTTACATAATCTATTCGACGCCTATACCATATCTTCTTCCATGGATTTGATTGTTTCGGCCGATCCCGGTATCCATATAAATCATAATAAAACGAGTAAAGTAATTAGAACCGTAAGACATAAAATAAGAGTAAAGGTGGGCATTCAATTATATCATATTTTATATTGATCGAAAATCGGTCTAAACCAAATGGATGTACCAAAGTAAAGAACTCGAATTGGGGTACTATGTATATTACACATATGGGAATTATATGTACATATATCAATATACAGATTACGGAGTGACCTACATTAAGCCATCTTTCTTTATACAGTCCAACTTTTTAATTTTATAATTTTATATAAAAATTTATAGTTATAGTAGCATTATACACTAATAGATAGTGTGGTAGAAAGGTTCCTATATTCCTTTCTACCATACTATCAAATCTCATATACGTCTGATTTTAATTCGCTTATTTTATTTAAGACGTGGAATTTGAATCCCTTTCATTTCTTCCATTATTGATAAGAACTAAGAAGTCAAGCTTGATTCAAATTAATCGTTTTGACTGACCGTTTTTACGTAAATGATAAGTAAAAAAGCAGTAGGAACTAGAATGAACAGTGCAGTAGCAATAAATGCGAGAATATTTACTTCCATAATTTCATCGTTTTTTACTTCATAATTAATAACTCGGGATCTGATCCCATAGAGATTCTAAATCTTTATCCTGTAAATTCAATGGGAGAAATACATCCCGATGATATTGAATCGGATCAATATCATTGAATAACAATATCTGCGCTATCAAATCTATTCATCATCGAGAATGGAATAGTATAACATATGAAGATCTTTTATCCATACGGAATAAAAACCTAATCAAAAATAGGATTTCCGATCCAATTTAAGAATCTCATTGAATTATTATTCTTTATCCATTCGTTATTTTATATAAAATACCTTAGAATCATATAATATAATTAATAAAGTATCATCTGGCCCATCTTCCGCTTCCTTTTTTTTTTAATCCAACCCAAATACCAAATAGTAGAAGTAAAATGGAAAAAATAAGAAGAAAATATCGAATATTTCGATAAATATAAATTAAAAATGAACTCTTTTTTTTTAGTTTGTTCTTTCTTCGATAGGACCTTCCCAGGAAATAAAAAAAGATTATTCATTCCCGCACTAAGAGAAGAGGGGGTCTATCTTTTCTTTGTTTGATCTTTCCTTAATTAAAACACTCCTTTCTTTCCTTGAATCGGCCCTGGGACACATATATCCAAAATGAAGTGTGTAGTTTAAATAATATAAATAGATTGTTTCCTATTAGATTAGTAATTTTAGTTATCCAAAATTGGAGCTAGACAGAGGCTTTAATATGATAAAAAAAGTATTTTATCGAGGTAACTATGTGAAAAGTGCATTTTTTCTCGTACAATAAACGAATAAAAATTTTTGTATATACTCTGGTGAAAATATAATATATATATTTAAGTATTCGATTCCCTTCCATTCCAGGGGTCAGGAGCAATCGAAAAAACCAGACAAGGATCTCTTTTAATCCTAACTAAATAGGGTCCTACCTACAATTGCACCAATTCACATATGCCTATTCCCCTCGGTACTAATTGAAGTAATTGAAATTGTCGCATTGTATTTTATTTTCTCAATAAAAAATCCGAAACGGAAAAAAAGGACCCCTATGGGAATTAGATCCCACTCTATGTCCCTTGACAGAAAATAAAGAAATGAATTGATGGGGTCATCAGATACTAGGTCGGGACTGACGGGGCTCGAACCCGCAGCTTCCGCCTTGACAGGGCGGTGCTCTGACCGATTGAACTACAATCCCAGAGAAATAAGGTATACAGCATACATATTATTAATGATTTGATTAAGACTAGTGTACAATTGTCGTATTGTAACTGTAACAGAGAAAGAAAGGAGTGATTGATATATTAATATCTACATAGATATGGACTTTAGTGAGAACGACACGGATTACTCGAAATCCTATTGTCAAATCCGTGTTAAATCAATTGCTAAGAAATCTTTCAATGAAAAATATTTAGATTCTTTAATTCTTGTCCTATATTTATTTTCGGATTATGATATGAATCTAGATAATTATATGATATGAATCTAGATAATTAAAAAAATGAAGAATATATATATGTATATGGCAACAAAAATAAAAAAAAAAATAAATATTCTATTTTTAATTTATTTTTAATTTATAAAAAAATTATTTATTATTAATATTTAAAGTAAAGGATATAAAATGAATTCTTAGGCGTTTCCGGAGGACAAATTTATTATATTATGTAATCTCATGATGGATCGGTGAATTCTTGGGCCGAGCTGGATTTGAACCAGCGTAGACATATTGCCAACGAATTTACAGTCCGTCCCCATTAACCACTCGGGCATCGACCCAGGAAGAATCAAGTCTATAGACTTATTGATAATACATGATCAGCCTCCTTTCCTAGTACCCTACCCCCAGGGGAAGTCGAATCCCCGCTGCCTCCTTGAAAGAGAGATGTCCTGAACCACTAGACGATGGGGGCATATCTGTCCTGCTCAACCTACATCATACTGTATATACTCATAGTATGAATAGTTTTTTGTAATTGTCAATATAATGTAATGGTGTGACTAAATCCGAATAAGTTTTCCACCTTTCCTTTCGCGATTCCTATATAATTTTTTTCATTCATGGTTCATGAATGATATAGAATCCATATATAGAATATAGAATATGGATTCTATATCATTAGAATGGATAAACATTCCTATTATATAGGAAAGAATATGTTTTTTATTAGGATCCCTAGTGATTTGTCCGACATAAAAGCCATTCTTCAACCTTCACGCATCGATTCACGCATTCCAGCTAGGAAATTAACAAACGATAGAAAGTTTCGTTTTTTTTTTTCTAAGAGCAGAGCTTGGATTTTGGATTTCAGGTACAAGCTGAATCTTTTCATTCCATACATTACATCATTTGATCACATATCAAATATCTTGGATCTATTTCAATTTGTGTATTAATCAGGCGAATCTTGTTGTGATAGGGGTCAATAAAAGAAAATAAAAAAGAATTAGGTTTTAGCCTAGACTGACTAAAAAAAAAGATATTCCAGAATGAGACACCGTGAGCCTACTGTATGCACCTATGTAATGTAATATGTAGGTATATAATATATGTATATGTCTTCACATTGTCTCATTTAGGAATGGAATAAAATGGGCCCTTTTAACTCAGCGGTAGAGTAACGCCATGGTAAGGCGTAAGTCATCGGTTCAAATCCGATAAGGGGCTTTTTCCACAAAACTCTAGTTTCAATCTTCATTTTTTAGTGGATAAGGGGATATTTTTTTTTTTATTAGAATGAGTTAATTAAATGATTATATATAATTAAATGATTATATAAAAATGATTATATAAAAATATAATGAGATAGTTATATAAATATAATGAGATAGTTATAGTATAGTGATTATAAAGTTGAACATTTGTTCATGATAATGATAAATCACCCCACTTATTGGTAGGACAACTATGTCACTACAGGCTATATTCCTACTCAATTCAAGTTTCATTATTCCATATTTTTGGTTCGAGGACATAGATATTCTACCTACTCAACCCTAATTATGAATCGCCAAATATTCCTACTTTTCCGTTATTTATTCCAATCAAATCCATCATAAATATATATATATATAAGAAATAAAAAAAGGTAAGTGGACCTGACCCATTGAATCATGACTATATCAGCTATTCTGATATTCAAATTTGATAGAGATAGAATTGTAGCCTCGGAATTTTTTTTTCATTTCCGTTAGACTACGTCGCAAGAATTTTGAATTTGTCGATATTTCATTTCCGATTAAATCTTTTTTGGATCCTTCATAGGAATAAATTAGTATTCCGTTCCTCCACGCGAAACCTTTATTCCGAGTCACAAAAAAAGA